AGTATCAAAAATATATATTTTGGAGAGTTGAAGAGAGATATCCAAATACATGTCTTATTTTTTTCAATAATCCATATTTCTAGCAATGAAATACTATTGTTCCTACCCCAAGTGATAAATGATTAATTCAAAATATTAATGGTATAGAGTTTTCCTTATAAAGGGCCCGAAATACCTTGTTTACGTATCATTGGGAAGTGCATTAACATAAATACGGCAGTAAGAAGAGGTAATACAAAAGTGTGTAAACTATAAAAACGGGTCAAAGTGGATTGTCCCACACTAGCACTTCCGCGTAATAACTCTACCAGGGGCGATCCTATTACAGGAATAGCATCAGGCACACCCGTTACAATTTTTACTGCCCAATAACCAATTTGGTCCCAAGGTAAGGAATAACCAGTTACACCAAAAGATGCGGTCAATACACCCAAAACCACACCAGTAACCCAAGTCAATTCACGAGGTTTTTTAAAACCACCAGTGAGATACACACGAAATACGTGCAGAATCATCATTAGGACCATCATACTTGCCGACCATCGATGAACTGATCGGATTAACCAACCAAAGTTAGCTTCAGTCATTATATATTGAACAGAAGCAAAAGCCTCTGTAACGGTTGGACGATAATAAAAAGTCATAGCAAATCCCGTAGCTACTTGTACTAAAAAACAAGTAAGCGTAATTCCTCCTAGACAATAAAATATGTTGACGTGAGGAGGAACATATTTACTAGTTATATCATCTGCAATTGCCTGAATCTCAAGACGTTCTTCGAACCAATCATAGATTTTATTGAGATAGGTAAACCAAGGAGACCCCCCCCGAGAACCGTATATGAAAATTTCATCTCGTACGGCTCAAACATAAAAACCCCAATACTATAGTTCTAACGTATGTGTGGAATAGAAAGTTTTAAATTTATGAATTCTATGCATTCCTGTTTTTTTCTTAAAATATGTTTAAAGAATAAAAAACACGAAAACTATTCTTTGTGGTTATAATGCCAAAAAATCAAGTCGGCTCATTCGTCTCTATATTGATCATTATAGGCCTCTTGAATCTTCTATTTACCTATTTTCTTTGTTGTTATTTATGTGTAATGCGACTTTACTGTTGTTTTTTTATTGATAGGAATTCTCTTGTTAAGACCCTATGAATCGATTAAAACCTCAGATTCATACTAGAACCACGACGATTCAATAAAACCTTCTCAAAATAAGTCCCAAAATTCCCTGAGTAAGAACCGTTGGATGATCACTTATTCAATGACTAGATCTAATGACGAAAAATCAAAAGAAATCTTTGTCCTTTGATCAAAATAAGTCTAAACGGAAGTTTGAAAGAAAAAAAAATTTATAACTTCTAACTCTTTAAATTTTTTTTTTGAAGTCCGGCCACGAGGTCTGACTATTAAGTATGAATCATAGTTCTAATACTTTAGTAATCTATTTCATATATTGAAATCTATTTCATATATTCCGTGCTCCAGATACTAAAATGAATATCCGACGAAGTAAAACCATCTCTATCAAGATGACAGATCTATTCTCTGTACTAGCCATAGGATCAATTATAACAAGTCACACACTCATATTCCGGAAATACAGAAAAAAGAAATTCCACGGTCGAACTACCAAAATAGACTGGGATAAAAACCAGAAAACTAAATGCTTCTCTTTGTATTGAAAAAGCTAATTAATGGTTCTTGTAAATTGAATTCATTAAATCTAATTCATTGAAATTCCATCTAGTAAAATGGAAGAATTATAAATCTCCAAAATAATAGATAGAAATACTGCAAATAGAGCCATTGCGAGACCCATCAAAGGAGTAGTTCCCCAACCAGGAGCTACTTTACCATATTCTGAATTCAATGGTTTCAATAAACTCCCAGCATTAGTTCGTTTTGGGCGACCAGATCTAGAACTACCCTCAACGGTTTGTGTAGCCATAATATTTTATATTCATTAAGATCTGTTGACTTTGTATACCATTCCGTTGTAAATAAATGATCTTATCATAGATCCATTGTGGTCTTAAAACTACATAATGTCTTAAAACTATATAATAATGGAAACAGCAACCCTAGTTGCCATCTTTTTATCTGGGTTACTTGTAAGTTTTACCGGGTACGCCTTATATACTGCGTTTGGGCAACCCTCTCAACAACTAAGAGATCCATTCGAGGAACACGGGGACTAGTCGAAGTAACGATCCTCCCACTATTGGGAGGATCATTATTTTCAATTGAGATAATGAAAAATCATTTCACCATTTTACTTTTTAGTTGAAATTTTAGGCGGTTCGCGAAAAAAGATAGCGAAAAAAATTATTCCTAGAGTTGAGACTAAAAGGAATGTATAAACCAATGCTTCCATAGATTCGATCGTGGTTTACAATTATAGCTTCCATAGCTGTTTATTTTGGATCGTCTCCCGGATAAAGAAAGAACAAAAGTCAAAGAAAAAGCCAAATGTCAAATCAAGATTTATCCAGTACCCCAACCCTATAGTCAGTCAAATAAAATAAAAACGAAAGGTAACAAAGCAATATGTATCAAACCCCCTGTCTTCTTGTAGTTGGATCTCCAAGTTTTTGGAATGCCCCAAATTCCACTTGAGCATCTAAATCTGGATCAATACCAGCAAAAACATCTCTAAACAGGGTTCTAGCACCATGCCAAATGTGTCCGAAAAAGAAGAGCAAAGCAAACGAAGCATGCCCAAAGGTAAACCAACCCCTTGGACTGCTACGAAAAACACCATCGGATTTCAAAGTAGCACGGTCTAATTCAAAAATTTCACCCAATTGAGCACGTCTAGCATATTTTTTCACAGTAGCAGGGTCACTATAACTGACTCCATTTAGTTCGCCGCCATAGAACTCAACAGTTACACCTACTTGTTCGACACTATATTTTGATTCTGCCCGTCTAAAAGGAACATCAGCTCTAACAATTCCGTCCCCATCGACCAAAACAACTGGAAATGTTTCAAAAAACGTCGGCATACGACGTACAAAAAGTTCATGCCCCTCTTTATCTCTAAAGATAGGATGTCCTAACCACCCAACAGCTATTCCATCCCCGTTGTCCATTGAACCCGCTCTGAATAATCCCCCTTTTGCCGGATTATTGCCGATGTAATCATAAAAAGCTAGTTTTTCAGGAATTTTAGACCAAGCTTCAGATAAACTTTGATTTTCGGCTAAGCCAGCACCAATTCTTCGATATATTTCTTGTTGGAAGTATCCTTGATCCCATTGATAGCGCGTCGGACCAAACAATTCAATCGGGGTAGTTGCTGAACCATACCACATAGTTCCAGCAACTACAAAAGCTGCAAAAAAGACAGCAGCAATACTACTGGAAAGGACGGTTTCAATATTTCCCATACGTAATCCTTTGTATAGGCGTTGGGGCGGACGAACACTAAGATGAAATAGGCCTGCCAATATGCCTAAGGTCCCTGCTGCAATATGGTGAGAAGCGATTCCTCCCGGAACAAAAGGATCAAAACCTTCCACACCCCACGCTGGATTTACGGCCTGTACCCTTCCAGTTAATCCATAAGGATCAGACACCCATATTCCAGGGCCATACAATCCTGTTACATGAAATGCACCAAAACCAAAGCAAGCCACCCCTGAGAGAAATAAATGAATTCCAAAGATTTTAGGCAAATCCAAAGAGGGTTTTCCTGTACGTTCATCAGTAAATATTTCTAGATCCCAATACACCCAATGCCAGATAGCTGCCAAAAAACACAAGCCAGAAAACACAATATGTGCCCCGGCCACACCTTCGTAACTCCAAATACCCGGATTCGTTACAGTCCCTCCTGTAATACTCCAACCGCCCCACGAATTCGTTATTCCTAAACGAGTCATGAAGGGTATAACGAACATACCCTGTCTCCACATTGGATCAAGAACAGGATCAGAGGGATCAAAAACGGCTAATTCGTATAGAGCCATCGAACCGGCCCAACCAGCAACCAGAGCTGTATGCATTATATGGACAGCAATCAAACGACCCGGATCATTCAATACGACGGTATGAACACGATACCAAGGCAAACCCATGGAAATACCCCTTTATCAACGAAAAATAGACACAATGTAACTTTATTGCATTGGAAAAAGATATGCTATGGACTCCCTTTTTTAGGGGATTCTCTCGGGGAAAGCATTAATATTTGTTTGATGCTTTGCGTAATAATTACTTTTAGTAATAATGAAACTTTTTTGTTCGTAGGAACAAAAAGAAGCAGATCTATTCTATACCCGATAAGTAACAATACGCAATGGTAAGGGGTTGATACCATTTTATATGAGTGAATCTATATATATTTGTTCATCATTCAAAGGACTCATTTGGAAGAATTTTCCTTAATTCATTTTGTCTTCTTTTTTTTTTTTTTATTTTATGAACTTAGTCAATCTATGGATAAAATGGGATAATAAAATCAATAGCATTAGGCCACTAAACCCACTGTTACGCTTTCACATCAAAGTGAGATATAGTACTTAATTTTTCTTTTATTTAATGCCTATTGGTGTTCCAAGAGTACCCTTTCGAAGTCCTGGAGAGGAAGATGCATTGTGGATTGACGTATAGTGCGACTTGTCAGATATATTGGGCATACGGTATTTCCCCGTTATCTTCCCCGATCAAGATATTCCCTCTTTCGCCCGAGAAAGATTGATTCAATTATCAAAAATTTGGAGCGTGAAGTGCAATTAGATCCATTTTTTAGGGAGGGTATACGGATTAATATTATCAATTAGAATAATTTATGGTTGGCTTGGTTAGACCAATTAAATGAAGTATCCAGGCTCCGTTTAGAAAAAAAACAATTGGTAATAAATATATTTAATATATTTATGATTACGACTTAATATCATATTTATATCATATTTTAGTTATTTCGATTTATTTATATATTTAGAAATAAAAGTGATGTTAATCAATCGAGTAATATGATGAATGCGTTGAATATTTGTTGGAAGACATGAAATGAATAAAAAAAAAAAATAGGGAAGTCGTAGCAAAAGGACGTGGTATTGGGGCATTTGTCCTATATGTACAAATCCAAATCGGGCGGATCTTTACGCGGAGTAGAGCATAAACCTAAAAAAATTGAAGAAGCCCAGTCAGGAACAAGAAAATTACATCGCGATTAAAATTGTATCTCGATGAAACAATACATCAATGAGAAGTTAGTCAGATAAGCTTAGCAATTTTTTTAGATAAACAAAACAGGCCAAAACTTATCTTTCGTGAAAAATGAAAGAAAAGTCCATTTTATCTATTTTATTTTTATATTTTTATTAAGTTAGTAAGTTATAAGTAAAAAAACCTGTTATGAAAAAAAAAAGCTAGAATCTACACATTGATTCTCTTTTTTCATGATTTTTGTTGAACCGTATGCATCAAAAGGTGCATGTACGGTTTCTAAGGGATACCATTTTATCCCAATCAACCGACTTTATCGAGAAAGATTACTTTTTTTAGGCCAAGGGGTTGATAGCGAGATCTCGAATCAACTTATTGGTCTTATGGTATATCTCAGCATAGAGGATGATACCAAAGATCTTTATTTGTTTATAAACTCTCCTGGCGGGTGGGTAATACCCGGAGTAGCTATTTATGATACTATGCAATTTGTGCGACCAGATATCCAGACAATATGCATGGGATTAGCCGCTTCGATGGGATCTTTTATTCTTGTCGGAGGGGAAATTACCAAACGTCTAGCATTCCCTCACGCTCGGCGCCAATGAGTTTTTTATTTGATTTGAGAGAAAAAAGAAAACTATGCCTTCGCTCTATATGAATATTTAAGTAATAATAGCATGGCACTTCGAATTCGATATGCGAAATGTTTTTTATTTAAACCGTTAGATTACGTATCGAAAGAGTAGTATGAGATAAAAAGGCATTTTCGAGTTTAGTCAATCCGTCGGGAGGCCTATTTCAGCGTCACAAACTTTTTTGTTTTCACACCAGGGGGCTAACAATATTTAGGTTATAAAAGAATAGAAAAATAAATCTTGTTTTTTTATTTGAAAAAAAAAAAGAAACTTTGGGATTGCTAAATAACAGACGAAATAAATATATAAAGCAACGGAACCATCATAGTATTTTTATAGTATTTTTGAACTACTACAAAAGAAAGGGTGGTTATTGGATTATTTACCAACCTGAGTCTGATAGACTCTATCATTTATTTTCTGTTTCTTCAATGTAAGTAAGGTAAAAGTAAATTCCATTATAGAGCCGTATGCAATGCGCAAAAAATGCCTGTACGGTTGTTCAATTATATCTTTTTTGATTAGTCTTTATCTACTCACCTTTCACTTTCATCATGCGAGTATAGAAGAAACATTTTTTATGTTATATCATAGATTATATCATCAGGGTAATGATCCATCAACCCGCTAGTTCTTTTTATGAGGCACAGACGGGAGAATTTGTCTTGGAAGCGGAAGAGCTGCTGAAGCTGCGCGAAACCATCACAAGGGTTTATGCCCAAAGGACAAGCAAACCCTTATGGGTTGTATCCGAAGACATGGAAAGAGATGTTTTTATGTCAGCAACAGAAGCCCAAGCTCATGGAATTGTTGATCTTGTAGCGACTGAATAAAAAAGAACAGGATTTCACATGAATTCGTGATTTGATATTTTATCTTCTTAACCGAATTTACTATTCTATTTATATCTATTACTATTCTATTTATATCTATTTATAAATTTCTTAATATAGAAATTTATAATATAGAAAAAAAAGAATTTCTAAGGATCCGGTTAAGATCGATCTAAACCAGCCCATTATATCTATATGATTCAACATGCCAACTATTAAACAACTTATTAGAAACACAAGACAGCCAATCAGAAATGTCACGAAATCCCCCGCTCTTGGAGGATGTCCTCAGCGACGAGGAACATGTACTAGGGTGTATGTGCGACTCGTTCAGACCGTGAACTAGGATAAAAGAAAGAAAACAATTGATCCAGTATCACCAATCCGTACCAGTGAGTAGGATAGAATGGACGAACTCCATTGAATATTCAATAACTTAAAAAAAAAGATCTATCCTTCGATTGGGGTATCAAATGTATGGTTCCCGTTGGTGCAAATCCAATCACCTCAATTTAAAATTTAAGATGAGAAAGGATTCCCCAGTGATAGCAAATGGTATTCATTAAGCAGGGGAAATCTTATTTTAAAAAGTCAAAATTTTAGGCCTTATTCTTGCAAGAACGGACTAATAGGGTCAGCTACTCAGCAAATCTTCATAATTAAATACCGTTACTGTATAAATAGATCTCGTTGTGAAAGACCTAGTACTAGATAATTTTTGGTAGAGCCAAAGGATGTGAACTGTACAAGTTAACAATAACATTCATTAAATGAAGGAAGGGCTCCGGTGTATAGAGAGGACCTCGCCGTTTAAGAAGTAACCATAGAAACGATGGAACCCACTAGAATCTATTTTTATTTATTACTTTTTATTTACTATGTGTTTTTGATACCTAGTATCAATACAATTTTTATTTCTATTTTATTTCTAGGCGAAATGCCTAAAAAAAATCGTGGTCGGGAAGGTTAGAGTAGCAAAAGCCATTGGAATTTTTATTTTATACATTGGAAGAATCCGTTTTGTTATTAATAGACTAGGACACGGGAAGGGAATAACTGAAAGAAAGGAAATCAATTAGTTATTCATCAAAGTTTCATTTATTCAATGACCAGAATTAAACGAGGGTATATAGCTCGAAGACGTAGAACAAAAATCCGTTTATTTGCATCAAGTTTTCGCGGGGCTCATTCAAGACTTACTCGGACTATTACTCAACAGAAAATAAGAGCTTTGGTTTCGGCTCATAGGGATAGGAGTAGACAAAAGAGAGATTTTCGTCGTTTGTGGATCACTCGTATAAATGCAGTAATTCGAGACAATAAAGTATACTTTAGTTATAGTAGATTAATAAACAATCTGTACAAGAAACAGTTGCTTCTTAATCGTAAAATACTTGCCCAAATAGCTATATTAAATAAGAGTTGTCTTTATATGATTTCCAATGAGATCATAAAATAAAGAGATTGAAAGGAATCCGTTGGAATGGTTTAAACGGAGTTCCCTGGAAAATGAACTCTGGGAAGGTAGAGTAGAAATTAGTATAATAAAATATGAAATCGTCATCAAAATGAAAATGAAGAAACACGTTCAATAAAAAGTATTTCTTATACTTCCCCTATTTTTTATTTTTTTTTTTCAAACGACACGACAATCAAATCTGGATTTCCTATTTTTAGAAAAAATAGCGTCAATCCACATTTGAGTTTGGATTGGAATTTTTTTGATTCAATTCAAGAGTCATCCTATTTTTTTCTGGTTCGAAGACCCGGAGTTCTAGTGGTTGACTCGCTTCTTTCAAATTGTTTCTCATTATTAAGAAAAGGTAACGGAGATAAAATACGAGCTTGTTTTATAGCAATAGTAATTAATCGTTGTTGTTTTAAGGTCAATCGATTCACTCGTCTAGATAATATTTTTCCTTGTTCGCTAATAAATCGACTAATTAAACTCATGTTTCTATAATCAATTCGATCCCCCGATTGGATCGGAGGCAAACGCCTACGAAAAGATCGCTTGGATTTCAGAAAGATTCGCTTGGATTTATCCATGGTTTGTTTATTGCTTATCCTAAAGAAAAGACCCGAATCCTATTTCTTAATTATCCATCACAGTTGATCTGATCGAAATAGGATTTGGTTTGTTTATATTTATATTAATATATATTAGATATATCTAATATGTCATTTTTAATCTTCCTTGGAACGGAAAACTGACACACGAGCGACCGGTTCGATCTATTTCTTTATCTCCCCGTGAATCGTATGTTTGTAACAACAGGGACAGAATTTTTTCAATTCCAATCGACTAGGCGTATTATGTCGATTCTTTTGAGTAATATATCTGGAAATGCCCGTTGATTCCTTATTAACACGATTTCGAACACAACTGGTACATTCCAAAATCACCGTTACTCGGACATCTTTACCCTTGGCCATGAGCCTCCTTTGGTTTTTGATTCATTCAATTCTTTAATTTTCCGATCCGAAATGAGGAAGAAGAAAGGAACAAAAAAAACAGGTAACTCGAAATCTAATTATGAAAGAAAGATTTCGTTGCAATAAATCAATATAAATCAATATTGTAAAAATAACAATATAGTAATAAATTAAGTAATATAATGATTTCGAGCTATATTATTAGATTTAGAATTTAAAATTGCCGAACAGCATTTCATTTTTATTTTTTTATTAAAGTATCTTGTATGATATTGTTGCCCCAACCATCACATTTCACTCTATTTTTTATTAATTTTATTAAAATTTGAGCCTGGCCCGAGTTACTAGTTTCAACGAGGGGAACCCCCCCCTTTTTTTTTTTCGAATATATATTCGAAAAAAAAAGAAGGGAAGGGATTAGTTACAGATATTTGATTCTATCTCTAATCCTTTCCCCCCCTACCATATCAATAACAAGAATTAAAAAAAGGGGAATATCAACGCATCCGGAAAAAAACGATTGATCTCTATCAATAAACCTGCTAAAGATCCGAACCATAGAGTACTTACTACCGGTGCCACGGAGAGATATGTTTTTAGATCTCGCATTTTTAATTCTCCTCCTTCTTTATTATTTCTAATATATAATGGTAATACATATATAACCAGATGTGTATATGTACTTAATGACTGGCCGCTTTTATTTGTACGCGGAATCCCTAATTCAAGTTGAAATGTACAAAATAAATTGTACTTTTTTATTTAATCTTAAAAGAAACAAATATGCTCCTTTAGGCTAGAAATTTGCGAAAAATACTCATTTTTTTACAGGATCTCATATTTATTTCATACTTTAATATAAAATATAATAATATAATAATATAATAGAAATATAATAGAAGTCCTTTACT